TCCTTTTCTCAACCCATTACCAATATCAGACCGAAGTTTCCTTCAAAACTCGTGGAACTTCTTCATAATGGCTACGTTCCATGCCTCATTTCATAGCTAAATTCAAAGTGGCTCTATTTCATTCTATTCCATCTCCATCCATATTATAATAAGATATCAATATCTAATAAAAAAAATAAAAGAATATCATATAAGAATCATCTAATAAGATATCAATATCTAATAAAAAAAATAAAAGAATATCATATAAGAATCATCTAATAAGAAATATGAGACACATCGAATTGGAATGGAACACATCTAATAAGAAATACGAAAATTCAGAATTATCATAGAATAATATCATAAAATAATTTTAGAATCTATAAATATCATTTACTATTCCCTAAATATCATTTACTATTCCCTATTATCTATTTCTTAATAGATAATTCAGAATTATCATATGATATAATAATATCATATAATAATAATTCTGAAATCCATAAATAAAAATACAAACGAGGTTTGTTATGATTTATCAATCTTTGATACCAGGTTATTTAGTAGCTTTATGCCTTAAAATAATGAATTCAGCCGTTGTGATCGGACTCTATTATGGATTTCTGAGCACATTCTCCATAGGACCATCTTATCTCTTCCTTATTCGAGCCCAGGTTATGGAAAAAGGTACCGAGACGAAAATATCAGCAACAACCGGGTTTATTACGGGACAGCTGATGATGTTCATATCGATCTATTATGCGCCTTTGCATTTGGCATTGATTAGACCTCATACAATAACTGTCCTAACTCTAACGTATCTTTTCTTTAATTTCGTACACAAAAATGACAAACACTACTATTCGGATTATGGATACAAGTTGGATTCCGGATACAAGAATCCAAATTCAATACGTAAATTTCGTATTTACAAAGTATTCTTTAACAATCTTTTTTTTCAGTTATTAAATCCCCTTCTTTTCCCAAGTTCAATCTTAATAAGATTAATGAACATTTATCTCTTTCGATCCAACAATAAATTGTTATTCTTAACAAGTAGTTTTGTTGGTTGGTTAATTGGTCATATCTTTTTGATGAAATGTATTGGATTGATATTATTAGTTTGGTCACAGCAAAAAAATTCGATCAAATCTAAGTTAACTATGCGATTTGATAAGTACATTCTGTTACAATTGCGAAATTATGTGGGTCAAATATTTGTTGTTTTTTCTTTTGTTATCTTAGCCCACTATTTAGGCAGAACACCGCTTCCATATTTTTATCCTGATGAAATCTTCGAATACGACGAGAGGGAAAAAGATGAAATCAATGCTGGAACTGAACGAGAAATCGATGTTGAAATAGATTCGGAAACGGAAGAAACTAAACAAGAACAAAACAGATCCACCGAAGACGATCTTACTCCTTATCTTTTTTCGGAAAAAGATAATACTTTTACTTTGGACAATGTTGAGGAAGAGACGAATCTCTTAGAATTTGAAAAACCTATTGTAACTACTCTTTTCGATTATCGAAAATGGAATAGGCCATTGCGATATATAAAAAATGATCACTTTGAAAGGGTCGTACGAGATGAAAATTCACAATTTTTTTTTCATATATGTCAAAGTGATGGAAAAGAACGAATATCTTTCACGTATCCACCTGATTTATCTAGTTTTTTGAAAATGATGGAAAAAAAAATAGATCTCTTCAGAAGATATAAAATCTCCTCTAATGATAATGAATTGTTTAATTCTTGGAGCTCCACTAATAAAGAAAAAACAAAGAAACTAAGCAATGAATTTTTAAAAAGGGCAAAAGTTCTAGATAAGAAATATAAGAAATATAAGAAATTTCTTCCAGTGGATGTATTGGATACCCGAGTTAGATTGTCTAATGATAAGAGGAAAAAAATATACTTACCTAAAATATATGATCCTTTGTTGAATGGACCTTTTCGTGGACAAAGCTTTTCACCATCAACGGAAAACATAACAAAGACCGCTTTGTTAAATCTAAATAAGATTCATGGTCTCCTTCTTTCGATTAATATTAATAGAAATTATCCAGAATTTGAACAGAAAGAATTTGAACAGACAATATTTTTTGAAGAAAAACTAGATCAATTTGATAGAAGATTCGTAGTAACTGAAATTGGTTTTTTTTTTCAGTTTATGAGTCTATTTTTGGCTAAACCAATACCAACAAAATATTTTCATTTAGACAGACTTTATTTAGGTTCAGTATATTATGATAAATATAAAACATATCCCGAACAAAAAAAAAGAAAAAAAAAATTCTTATTGGACGCAATTAGAACTGATCGGAACAATCAAACAATTTTTAATAGAAGGAAATGTGGTGCAATAAACGAAATCAGTAAACAAGTTCCTCGATGGTCATACAACTTAGTCGACGAATTGGAGCAAGAGACGGAAAGACTGACAAAGGAGGCTCAGATTCGTTGCGCACCAATCGTACGTTCGGTTGTTTTTAGTGGTGAAACAGATTCACTGGATTTTTTTAGTGGTATAAATAAAACTAATGACAATGAGGCTATTCCTCAACTGGACCTAAATCACGACTTAGTTCTACTAAATTCTTCACGCGAACCAGATTATGCCCGAGAAATAATTAAAGGATCTATGCGTCCTCAACGGCGTAAAACAGTGACTTCGAAACTCTTTCAAGGAAATGTCCATTCCCCCGTTTTTTTGGAGGTAATAGAGGACCGCCTGTTATTTGTTGGTGAACTTTTTGAGGATCTATCCCAATATTGGAAAGAAATTTTCAGGAAACCTGGTACTGACAATTCAGAATTTTTGGCGTTTCAGAAAAGGATGGAAGAGAAAGAGAAAGCGGAATACAAAGACGAGGCTGAAAGAAGACTTAGAAAAATAGAAGAAGACTGGGAAAACATTCTATATGGTCTAATAATTAGAAGTTTTGTATTACTAATACAATCAGTTATTAGAAAATATATTGTATTACCTTCATTAATAATAACGAAAAATATTATTCGTATCCTATTATTTCAAAATCCCGAATGGTCAGAAGATTTTAGGGATTGGAGAAGAGAAGTGCATATTAAATGCACCTATCAGGGCTTTCCAGTATCCCACAACAAATTGCCAAAAAACTGGTTCGACGAGGGTATTCAGATAATGATCTTATCCCCTTTTGTTCTGAAACCTTGGCACACTAAAAAAAAAATAGATCCACTGAAAAAAAAAAATAGATCCACTGAAAAAAAAAACTTTGGGTTTTTAACAGGTTATGGAACATGCGTCGATTCGTACCTTGAGGATCATGTCCCAATCCCCTTTTCATTTTTGGGTCCCATTTTAACAAAAATACTAAAACAATTGCAAAAAGATTTGAAAAATCGTTTTTTTCTAGTTCTAAAATTTTTAAATGAAAGCCAAAAATGGTTTCGAACCTTGTTAAAAGAAATAGAAAACTGGAGTATTCTTAAAAGTATTCTATTTAGGTTCAAAGAAATAGATGAATTGAGTGACAGCAAAAAAACTTCAACAATCAGTAAGAATAATCCAAAGATTGAGATTGAGATTGAGGAATCACCCGTTAAAATTGAATCTATTAATTGGACAAATTCTTCATTCACAGAAAAAAGGATAAAAGATCTTAATGTTAAAACAAAGACAATCATAAAACAAATAGAAAAACAAATAGAAACAATGACAGAAGAAAAAAAAGAGGGGATTATAACTTCAGAGATCGATTTGAATTCGAACAAAACTACTTATGATGCTAAAAGATTAGAATTACAAAAAAATAGTTTGCAAATATTACAAAGAAGAACTATTCGATTAACCCGTAAATCCTATTCTTTTTTCAAATTTTTCATGGAAAGGGTATACATAGATATCCTTTTATGGATCGATAGTATTGCTAGGATCCATAGACAACGTTTTCTTGATTTTCTTGATTTTCTTGATTTTCTTGAATCAACGAACAAAATTGTAAATGTAAATAAATCCGTTTACAATAAAAAAAAAAATGAAGAAAGAATTGATAAAACAAATCAAAGTATAATTCCATTTATGTCGATTATAGACAAATCTTGGAATATTACGAATATGAATTCACAGAATTCTTGTGATGTATCTTCTTTGTCACAAGCATATGTATTGTTTAAATTATCACAGATTCAAGTTAGTAATGGATATAAATATAAGTTAAGATCTATTTTTGAATCTCGTGGAAGATCTTTTTTTCTTAAGAATGAAATAAAGGATTATTTTTTTAGAATACAAGGAATATCTAATTCCAAATTAAGACATAAGAACCGTCCCGATTCGTTAATGAATCAATGGACAAATTGGTTAAAGGTTCATTATCAATATGATTTACCTGAGAGCAGATGGTCAAGATTAGTACCACAAAACTGGAGGAATAGAGTCAATAAACATCGTGTGGCTCAAAAGAAAGATTTAGTTGAATATGATTCATATGAAAAAAAAGAATTAATTCTTTCGAAAAAACAACAAGTAGACTTATTAGAATTAGAAATTAAAAAAAAAATTAAAAAACAATATAGATATGATCTTTTCTCCTATCAATATCTTAATTTTGCGGATAAGAAAAAATCCTATATTTATGGATATAGATCACCATTCCAAGCAAACAAAAACCAAGCGATTTCTTATAATTACAACACATGTAAAAAAGAATTTTTGGATATAATAGGCGATATCTCTAATTATCTAGAAGAATATGAAGAATATCCTATTATAGATATGGAAAAAAGTAGGAATAGAAAGTATTTAAATTGGATGGGAATGAATGGAAAAAGAAAAAGGAATTCTATAACGAATCAGAAATTACTGAATCCCAGATTTTGGTTCTTTTCAAAATTAAGGATATTTTATGATGCATATAAGAAGAATCCTTGGATCTTACCCTTTGTTTATGGAAAAGATGTTGTTAAACACATTCCTGATCCAATTCTTGGTCCATTCGAGTTACAAACTCAAGAATACGGGAGTCGAGTAGATTTAAAACCACATCGCTCAGACTATTATGACGGATCAAACGATGATTATAAATACAGGACCGATCTAAAGGGAGAACGGGATTTCTTACTACAAAAGTATTTGGGTTTTTATTTGAACTGTGATCCTTCCGTCCAAGAAACTATGCTGGAGGAGATCAAGTTACTTTGTCTCCTGGTTAGAATGAAACATGTTAAAAAATTTTTTATAATGTCGATTAAAAAGGTAGACCTAGATATAGAAAATTTGATTGATCCGCTTACTAAGGATTTTTCTTATACAGAATGTAGGGACACTGAAGAATTGAAGGATAACCTAACGTTTTTTATTGAACCTATTCGCCTGTCTACAAAAAAATATGAAGAATCTTTTATATATCAAATCGTAAGCCTACCGTTGATTCATAAGAGTAAGAAGCGAAAAATTTTGAAAAGAAACCGAGAAAAAAGTCGTGTTGATCAAAAGATAACAGAAAATAAAGATAAAAATCATTATGATTTGTTTGTTCCTGAAAATCTTTTGTCTACTAGACGCCGTAGAGAATTGAGAATTCTAATGTGTTTCAATCCTAGGAATAGAAATACTGTGCATAGAAAAACAATAAATGACAATGAGAATAAAATAAATAATTTTTCTCAAGTTTTGGGTAAAAATAAAGATCTTGATAGCGAAACAAAAAAACTAATGAATTTTAAATTATTTCTTTGGCCAAATTATCGATTAGAAGATTTAGCTTGTATAAACCGCTATTGGTTTAATACCCATAATGGAAGCCGTTTCAGTATATTTAGGATACATATGTATCCTCGATTGAAAATTTAATTGATAATCTACATTTCTATCATTATCATAATATTTCTAGTAACATATCTGATATCTGATATCAGATATGTGAACATATATATATATAAATAAATATTTTTTATTTTTATTTATTTATATATATATATAAATATATAATATAATTTAAATCTAAATAAATGCGCACACGCATTGTAGGATTGATATGAATTCAATGATGTATCCATTAGATAGAAATATATCGAAAAATGAATCAAAAAAAAGGTCTTATATTTATTTGAAATATACAAACAAGACAATAGAATTTTTGATTTTGTGAATCAAAATTTAAAATTGACTTAACTTATTATTATCAATTATTATCAATTTATAATTATAATAAATGTTTAGTAAAGAAAAATGTTTAGTAAAGAAATTAAGAATTGTTAAGTATTAAGTAAATTAAGATAATTTTATATACAAAATTCAAAATTAGTGTCATTACTATTACTGATCAATAAAAATATCTACCAAAAAGGAGGGGGAGAGAAAAGCTTTCATTTTATGATAAAAAATTCATTTATACCTGTTATTTCACAAAAAAAAAAAGAAGAAGAAAACCCCGGATCAGTTGAATTTCAAGTATCCAATTTCACTAATAAGATACGAATACTTACTTCACATTTGGAATTACACCCAAAAGACTATTTATCTCAAAGGGGTTTACGTATAATTATAGGAAAACGGCAACGACTACTGTCTTATTTGTCAAAGAAAAATAAAATACGTTATAAAAAATTAATAAATCAGTTGGGTATTCGGGATTCACAAATTCGTTAATTTCAAGAATTATTTTCAATTATTCGATTTATTAGATCCTGAATTTTGATGAACTTTTTTTTAACGATTCATGGAAGAATGAATCGAGGAAAAACCTATGAATGTCCCAGCTACAAGAAAAGACCTCATGATAGTCAATATGGGGCCTCAACACCCATCAATGCATGGTGTTCTTCGACTTATTGTTACTCTGGATGGTGAAGATGTTATTGATTGTGAACCAATATTGGGTTATTTACACAGAGGTATGGAAAAAATTGCGGAAAACCGAACAATTATACAATATCTGCCTTATGTAACACGTTGGGATTATTTAGCTACTATGTTCACAGAAGCAATAACCGTAAATGGACCGGAACAATTGGGAAATATTCAAGTACCTAAAAGAGCCAGCTATATACGAGTAATTATGTTGGAGTTAAGTCGTATAGCTTCTCATCTACTATGGCTGGGACCTTTTATGGCAGATATTGGTGCACAAACCCCTTTTTTCTATATTTTTAGAGAAAGAGAATTAATATATGATCTATTTGAAGCTGCGACAGGTATGAGAATGATGCATAATTATTTTCGTATTGGAGGAGTAGCGGCTGATCTACCTTATGGTTGGATAGATAAATGTTTTGATTTCTGCAATTATTTTTTAACAAGGGTTATTGAATATCAAAAACTTATTACGCGAAATCCAATTTTTTTAGAACGGGTTGAAGGCGTAGGTGTTGTTGGTAGAGAGGAAGTTATAAATTGGGGGTTATCAGGACCGATGCTTCGGGCTTCCGGAATACAATGGGATCTACGTAAAGTTGATAATTATGAGTGTTACGAGGAATTTGATTGGGAAGTTCAATGGCAAAAAGAAGGAGATTCATTAGCTCGTTATTTAGTTCGAATTGGTGAAATGGTGGAATCCATTAAAATTATTCAACAGGCTTTGGAAGGAATTCCAGGTGGGCCATATGAAAATTTAGAAATTCGATCCTTTGATAGAGAAAAGGAGCCAGAATGGAATGATTTTGAATATCGATTCATTGGTAAAAAATCGTCTCCGACTTTTGAATTGCCGAAACAAGAACTTTATGTGAGAGTTGAGGCTCCAAAGGGGGAATTAGGAATTTTTCTAATAGGAGATCAGAATGGTTTTCCTTGGAGATGGAAAATTCGTCCACCAGGTTTTATCAATTTGCAAATTCTTCCTCAATTAGTTAAAAGAATGAAATTGGCTGATATTATGACAATACTAGGTAGCATAGATATCATTATGGGAGAAGTTGATCGTTGAAATGATAATTGATACAACGGAAGTCCAAGATATAAATTCTTTTTCCGGATTGGAATCTTTCAAAGAGGTCTATGGAATTTTATGGATACTTGTACCTATTTTGATTCTTATATTGGGAATCACAATAAGTGTACTAGCAATTGTATGGTTAGAAAGACAAATATCTGCAGGGATACAACAGCGTATTGGACCTGAATATGCTGGTCCTTTTGGAATTCTCCAAGCTCTAGCAGACGGAACAAAACTACTATTCAAAGAGAATCTTATTCCATCTAGGGGAGATATTCGTTTATTCAGTATCGGACCATCCATATCAGTCATATCAATTCTAATAAGTTATTCAGTAATTCCCTTTGGCTATAACTTTGTTTTATCTGATTTCAATATCGGTGTTTTTTTATGGATTGCTATTTCGAGTATTGCTCCCATTGGACTTCTTATGTCAGGATATGGGTCAAATAATAAATATTCCTTTTTGGGTGGTCTACGAGCTGCTGCTCAATCGATTAGTTATGAAATACCATTAACTCTATGTGTCTTATCAATATCTCTACGTGCGATTCGTTGAAACCGAAAAAGCTATTCCATGCTATTGCTACGCTCCTCTCTTTAGAGTACTATATAGGAATATAGTACTAGATAGGAAAGGAGTCGAATAAATTGAATAGAAACCTTCATTTTATTTTTCACAATTCAGATTGAAGAACTAAATTAGATAGTTATATGAGTGAAATAAAACAGCTTATATTGAATAAAATTTCAGAATACTCTATTACTTAGAGTTAATTAGTTAATAGATAGTATGATGATTTTAAATGGCAGTAAAAATATTGAGTCTCATTTTCTATGTATAAGAATGAAGTGAAATAAAATTATAAAGAAAAGAAGCCATTTAACCCAAGATTGGATAATTTTTCATCCTGTTTTGAAGCGGGCTCAAAAGACCAACCTTATTGAGTTTTAGTTACCATTTGTATGAATTATCATAGATGTATTAAAATAAATAAGGGGTTAATAAAAAAAGGAGTGGATGGTTAGAAACACCAAGATACACAAAGGATTAGTAACACAGATTTTGTAAATTATTGAAAAGAAAATTTACGAATAATAGAAAAAGAATACTAATTGGGGCTTTAAGTTGGTAGAAAAAATCAAGCAGTACTCCCCACAACTCCGATCCAGAGTATGCTTCCATCCACTGATTAAATAAATTACTATCAGGAACGAAAAAATCCTTTTAAATTTTTGAAGTACCTTTTTCATAGCACAAAAAAGAAGAATAGGAACGAAAAAAGAAGAAGAAATCAAAAACGAAAAGGAGATCTCTTTTTCGTTTTTGATTTCTTATATCCATATTCATGGAGATCCAATTCACATGATAATTAAGAAACGAATGTGTAATTCTTTTTCGTAATTCAAAATGATGAGGGTTATTGAGAATTCTAAAAGAGTATTTTATGGAAGAATTCAGTTATTACTCAACAAATTCAAATTTTGATTTTTAAGGGATGAGATCAATTCAGAAGTGCCTTATTGTATCTTTTATTAAAATGGATTTATCTTTCTTATTTAGTTATTTCTAGAACAGACAGAATTGAATTGGTCTAATTCAGAACCGTTCGATAGATTTTAATCTTGTATATCTTAGGGATATATCACGAGATAAAGAATCGGCCCGGTCCTTAGATTTACTTAAGGCTTTCCAGGAGCCGTATGAGGTGAAAATCTCATGTACGGTTCTGTAATAGAGATGGGAACAGTAATGTTATCACCGACTAGGATTATCTAACAGTTTAAGTACAGTTGATATAGTTGATGCGCAATCAAAATATGGTTTTTGGGGGTGGAATTTGTGGCGTCAACCTATGGGTTTCATCGTTTTTCTAATTTCTTCACTAGCAGAATGTGAAAGATTACCTTTTGATTTACCAGAAGCAGAAGAAGAATTAGTAGCGGGTTATCAAACAGAATATTCGGGTATTAGATTTGGTTTATTTTACGTTGCTTCCTACTTAAACCTTTTAATTTCTTCATTATTTGTAACAGTTCTTTACTTGGGCGGTTCAAATATCTCTATTCCGTACATATTCGTTTCTGAATTTTTTGAAATAAATAAAACATATGGAGTTTTTGGAACTACAATTGATCTCTTTATTACATTAGCTAAAACGTATTTTTTCTTATTCGTTTCTATCCTAACAAGATGGTCTTTGCCTAGGCTAAGAATGGATCAATTATTAAATCTTGGATGGAAATTTCTTTTACCTATTTCTCTCGGTAATCTATTATTAACAACTTCGTCTCAATTGTTTTCACTGTAAAAAAAAGATTTATCTTCTATATTCATAACTTGTCTGAAATAAGAGAAAGAAATAAAACAAAAATATTCATAGATATTTACGATATGTTCCTTATGGTAACTGGATTCATGAATTATGGTCAACAAACAGTCCGAGCTGCAAGGTACATTGGTCAAAGTTTCATGATTATCTTATCTCACGCAAATCGTTTACCTGTAACTATTCAATATCCTTATGAAAAATTAATAACATCGGAACGTTTCCGCGGTCGAATCCATTTTGAATTTGATAAATGCATTGCTTGTGAAGTATGTGTTCGTGTATGTCCTATAGATTTACCCGTTGTTGATTGGAAACTGGAAACTGATATTCGAAAGAAACGATTGCTAAATTACAGTATTGATTTCGGAATTTGTATTTTTTGTGGTAACTGTATTGAGTATTGTCCAACAAATTGTTTATCAATGACTGAAGAATATGAACTTTCAACTTATGATCGTCACGAATTGAATTATAATCAAATTGCTTTGGGCCGTTTACCAATGTCAGTAATTGATGATTATACAATTCGAACAATTCAAATAAAAAAAGAGAATTTTTTATAATTAAATATTTATTCTTATAAAAAATAAAATCTATAATATATATAGAATAAATATATAGAATATATAAATATAATAGATAGAATAATCGAAATAAAATATTATCAAAATAAAAAAAATGAAAATAAATAATTTATAGTAGATATCCGATTAGAAATATTCTATATTATAGAATTATAGAAATATATTCTTAAATAGAATAGATAAATATATTATTATTATAAAACTATCAAATAAATAATTTTAAATAGTTATATATGTTATATCTACTTTTATTTTATACTTAAGTTTGAATATCGTTTCAAACTACTCTTTCGTATAAAGACTGGAATGACATTGATTATATAACAGTAACTATATCAATGAAAACTCCTTAGGATTTTTTTTCAATACAAAAAAAATTTAAGTTTAAGTATATAAAATTTTTTTCCTGGTCATATCAATAAGGTCATGAAATTTCGATTTGTTTGTCTTTTTTTTTACATATAATGGATTTGCCTGAAACGCTACACGATTTTCTTTTAGTCTTTCTGGGATCGGGTATTATATTAGGAAGTCTAGGAGTAGTATTACTTACCAACCCGATTTTTTCTGCTTTTTCCTTGGGACTGGTTCTTGTTTGTATATCCTTATTATATATTTTATCAAACTCGCATTTTGTAGCTGCATCACAGCTACTTATTTACGTGGGAGCTATTAACATTTTAATCATATTTGCTGTGATGTTCATGAATAGTTACGAATATTACCAAGATTTTAATCTTTGGACCGTTGGGGATGGAATTACTTTGATAGTTTGTACAAGTATTTTTGTTTCACTAATAACTATTATTCCAGATACATCATGGTACGGAATTATTTGGACTACAAGACCAAATCAGATTATTGAGCAAGATTTGATAAGTACTAGTCAACAAATTGGAATTCATTTATCAACCGATTTTTTTCTTCCATTTGAACTAATTTCAATAATTCTTTTAGTTGCTTTGATAGGTGCAATTGTCGTAGCTCGCCAGTAAGAAATCTTTAAAGAATTAGTAATATCAATCAAGATTCTATTTTTTTTTTTTTTTTCAATTCTATGTGAAGTGAAAAAGTTTTTATGTATAAACTCTTTTTTTTATTGCCGATATATTATTTTGTTCCAGACTTGTTTTGTTATATTCTTTAGTCAATTGAATCTGTTGAATTGTTGTTCATATTGAAATGAATCAAAATTAATAAGGAGTTCGTCAATGATGCTCGAACATGTACTTGTTTTGAGTGCCTATTTATTTTCTATTGGTATCTATGGATTGATCACGAGCAGAAATATGGTTCGAGCCCTTATGTGTCTTGAACTTATATTGAATGCAGTTAATATAAATCTCGTAACGTTTTCTGATTTTTTTGATAATCGCCAATTAAAAGGAAATATTTTTTCAATTTTTGTTATAGCTATTGCAGCCGCTGAAGCAGCTATCGGACTGGCTATTGTTTCCGCAATTGCTCGTAACAGAAAATCAACCCGTATCAATCAATCGAATTTGTTGAATAAATAGCATTAATTAATCATAATTAATAAAAAAAATGCAAATAGTATAATATTTATCAATTAAAATTAGTATGTATTCTACACAACTTATGATCATGTTTGCATTGCCTAAATCATAAGAAATCAAAGTATCCTGGTCCTCTTCTATTCCTTCTTCTAAATTTATCTAGACGTCTTTTTTGATTAACAATATTATGACAAATCATTGATTCATCTGGTATATAAATATATGATTCATTTACGAGTTTACTAGATCGATAATTTTCTTTTTTGATGTTCAAAAATTACTATAGATACAATGTCACATTCAGTAAAGATTTATGATACATGTATAGGATGTACTCAATGTGTCCGAGCCTGTCCCACAGATGTATTAGAAATGATACCTTGGGATGGATGTAAAGCTAAGCAAATAGCTTCTGCCCCAAGAACAGAGGACTGTGTTGGTTGTAAGAGGTGTGAGTCCGCTTGTCCGACGGATTTCTTAAGTGTTCGAGTTTATTTATGGCATGAAACAACTCGAAGTATGGGTCTAGCTTATTGATACGTTTCAAAAAACACCACACGAATACGTTTTTTTACTGGCAAAAGCCCGTGCTCAAAATAAAATATTTTCTATTTTATTTTGAGCACGGGCTTTTCTGGCCCAAGTGTATCTTATTTTTATCACGAATTATTTTCCTTGGTTAACAATAGTTGTAGTTTTCCCAATAGCCGCAGGTTCCTTAATTTTCTTATTCCCTCATAGGGGAAATAAGGTAATCAGGTGGTATAGCATTTGTATATGCTTAATCGATCTCCTTCTAACAACCTATGCATTTTGTTATCATTTCCAATTGGATGATCCACTAATTCAACTGACGGAGAATTATAAATGGATCAATTTTTTTGATTTTTACTGGAGATTGGGAATAGATGGACTCTCTATAGGACCTATTTTACTGACGGGATTTATAACTACTTTAGCCACTTTAGCGGCTCAGCCGGTTACTCGAGAATACCAATTATTCTATTTCCTGATGTTAGCAATGTATAGCGGTCAAATCGGACTATTTTCTTCTCGAGACATTTTACTTTTTTTCATCATGTGGGAATTGGAATTAATTCCCGTTTATCTACTTTTAGCCATGTGGGGGGGAAAGAAACGTTTGTATTCAGCTACAAAGTTTATTTTGTACACTGCAGGAGGTTCTGTTTTTTTATTAATGGGAATTCTGGGTATCGGTTTATATGGTTCTAATGAACCAACATTAAATTTTGAAACATTAACTAATCAATCGTATCCCGTGGCGCTAGAAATAATATTATATATGGCATTTCTTATTGCTTTTGCTGTCAAATCGCCGATTATACCCTTACATACATGGTTACCAGATACCCATGGAGAGGCACATTACAGCACTTGTATGCTTTTAGCCGGAATTTTATTAAAAATGGGAGCATATGGTTTGGTTCGAATTAATATGGAATTATTTTCCCACGCTCATTCCATATTTTGCCCCTGGTTAATGATATTAGGTTCTATTCAAATAATCTATGCCGCTTTAACATCTTTTGGTCAACGTAATTTAAAAAAAAGAATAGCTTATTCTTCGGTATCTCATATGGGTTTCATAATTATAGGAATTGGTTCTATAAGTGATACTGGGCTCAACGGAGCCATTTTACAAATGGTATCTCATGGATTTATTGGCGCTGCGCTTTTTTTCTTGGCAGGAACTAGTTATGATAGACTACGTCTTCTTTATCTTGACGAAATGGGCGGAATGGCTATCCCAATGCCAAAAATATTCACGATTTTCACTATCTTATCGATGGCTTCTCTTGCATTGCCGGGCATGAGCGGTTTTGTTGCCGAATTGATAGTTTTTTTTGGAATAATTACTAGTCAAAAATATCTTTTCATGATGAAAATACTAATTACTTTTGTAACCGCAATTGGAATGATATTAACTCCTATTTATTTATTATCTACCTTACGGCAGATGTTCTATGGATACAAGTTTTTTAATACACCAAACTCTTATTTTTTTGATTCTGGGCCGAGAGAATTATTTATTTCGATTTCTATCCTTATACCCGTAATAAGTATTGGTATTTATCCGGATTTCATTTTCTCATTCTCGGTTGACAAGGTTGAAGCTATTCTAGCTAATTTTTGATAGAGCTTTTTCATGAAGAAATGAATCAAAAAGAAAGATAAAAAAACCTTTGCTTTGCCCAATGAAAAAAAAAAGATTTTTCCGTTAGATTCACTTAAAAAAATTCAAATTATAATATAATCGAATATGTTTGTTGTTTGTGAGAACCCCTTAAATCATTACATTACTTGATTGAAAGGGTTCTCGACGATTTATGGAAAGTATATATTTATATGCTTTCCATATTTTTATTTCTCAGGTTCTTTACTTATTGAAATTCAATTAGATGTAAATGAACCATAACTATGTAGTCCTATTCCTAATAGATTGATCCCCAAATAACATATCCAAATTATAAGAAATCCTATAGAGGCCACTATTGAAGAATTTACACCTTCTAATTTTTTATTTTTTCTAGTATGTAAATAAATCGCGAATATGGTCCAAGTAATAAAGGCCCAAGTTTCCTTTGGATCCCAATTCCAATAGGATCCCCATGCCTCGTTAGCCCATACTGCTCCTGAAAGAATACCTATCGTTAAAAACAGAAAACCCAGACTAATAATACGATAACCCCAACGATCCAATTGTTGAATAAATTGAGACCTGTAATAATTTCTAGAAGAAGAAAAAGATGTTTTTCGTAAAACATTGTTTCTTTCATTCATATTCATGTATTTTATTTCAACAAAATCAACTGATTTATTTAAAGAATCCAAATTCTTGTTTTTTCCAAGAATTTGGATGACTTCTTGAAAGGTAATTACTAAAATAGCCACCGATAATAATGATCCACATAAAAGAGCTGCATAGCCCAATATCATCATACTTACGTGCATCATTAGCCAATGGGATTGTAGAGCGGGTACTAATATTACAGATTGATGCATTTTGGTTAAAAGACCCGAAGTCGCAAAGCCTTGGGTAAAAATAACACTTGGTGCAATTATTGTACTTAAAAGGTTTTTCTCCTTTTTAAAACACGGAACCATATGAAAAATTGAAAAACCCCATGAAAGAAAGATTAGTGATTCATATAAATCACTAAATGGTAAATGGCCCGAAAAAAACCAACGAGTAATTAACAATCCCGTTACACAGAAAAAAGTTATTATCATGGCTTTTTTGGACAAATCATATAATCCTATGATTTCATTGACTAATAAGGTTATCAAATGAATTGAAATAACAATGGATATGACCGAAAACGATATATGAGTTAATATATGCTCTAAAGTTGAAAATATCATATATATATAATGAAAATAAATATCTATAATGAAAATAAAAAAGGTATGAATACTAGGAATAGAAATAGAGAATTGAATTCATTATAGGACTTATTCTTTTAAAATTTAAAAAATATAGGATAGGATGCCATGCCGCTACTCGGACTCGAACCGAGATGCTCTAGCACTGCTTCCTAAGAGCAGCGTGTCTACCAATTTCACCATAGCGGCTTACTCGAAATCATAATAACCAATTCTTTAGTCAATCGTCGAGATTGAAGGAATCGATTAAAGTGCAATATTTATTATTTATTTAGTAATAATAGTATTAGTATAAAATCAGTATTAAAGAATACTCTTTGAATCGAGCTAATTCATATTATTCCAATCTAACATTTTTATTTGTTACGAAAAAAACTTTTTGATTTACCTGTAAAAATAGATTGAGCTAATGAAAAGGCTTTCAATGCTGTCCGATATGCCTTTTTTTTCCAAAAATTCTTACGAATTTTTTTTTTTGATATAGAAGTGCGCTTTTTTGGAACTGCCATACAATTAGGATAGTTTTTTAATTCCTATAGTTCGATGTGAAAGACATTTGTTCTGTAAATGAAAACGAATTATTCTGTAATTAGCTGTATATCTTATTTATCTGAATTCCCTCTTTCTTTTTTTTTATAGCTAAAGTAAAAACATTGAATATTATAAACCTTTTCCAAATTTTTGATAGATAATAGATATCTATCTATGGATCTCTTTTTATTGTAATGTAAAAGAATCAATTAGTTCAAAAAGAAACTAAAGTTTCTGAATAATAAAAAAAGTATTATTTTATATTGTTTTTATAATTTATATCAAAATAAACAAATGCTCTTCGTTTTGGTGTAATGATTTATCCCCATCCTCACTCTATAGATAAAAATTTTGATTTTACAAATTTTGTTTTTATTTATTTATTATTATGTTAGTCATTTTTATTAATATATATAAAAATGACTAACATAATAATTTATATTACTTAAAATAATAAGAATTTTTATATATTTTCACTAGGAATTTGGTTTTTGTCCGATTTTGACTTTGTACTTTCCAATATTGGAACGATTGTGCAAAGATTCAGAACAATTAAGAATATCAAATTCGATTTATTTATCCACTTTTTTATTAACCGAACCCCTTTACAAAAGAAATAAAACAAACGAATAAGAAACAAAATTCATCAAGAATCAAAATATTTTTTATTCTTTATTTTTTTTTGTATGGAATATATACATCAATCTTCATGGATCATACCTTTCATCCCACTTCCAGTTCCTATTTTAATAGGGGTAGGACTTCTACTTTTTCCTACGGCAACGAAAAATCTTCGCCGTATGTGGGCTTTTCCTAGTATTTTATTGTTAATGATAGTTATGATTTTTTCGATCGATCTATCTATTCATCAAATCGAGAATAGTTCTATCTATCAATATGTATGGTCTTGGACTATAAATAATGATCTTTCTTTAGAGTTTGGCTACTTGATCGATTCACTTACTTCTATTATGTCAATATTAATCACTACTGTTGGGATTCTGGTTTTAATTTATAGTGATAGTTACATGTCTCATGATCAAGGCTATTTGAGATTTTTTACTTACCTGAGTTTTTTTAATACTTCAATGTTAGGGTTAGTTACTAGTTCAAATTTGATACAAGTTTATATTTTTTGGGAATTGGTTGGAATGTGTTCTTATCTATTAATAGGTTTTTGGTTCACACGTCCTATTGCGGCAAATGCTTGTCAAAAAGCGTTTGTAACTAATCGTGTGGGGGATTTTTGTTTATTATTAGGAATTTTAGGTTTTTATTGGATAACGGGTAGTTTGGAATTTCGGGATTTATTTCAAATATTCAATAACTTAATTGATAAGAATGAGGTGAATCTTTTTTTTGTTACTTTGTGCGCCCTCTTGTTATTTTGCGGATCAGTTGCAAAATCTGCCCAATTCCCTCTTCATGTATGGTTACCAGATGCTATGGAAGGTCCTACTCCTATTTCTGCTCTTATACATGCTGCGACTATGGTAGCAGCAGGCATTTTTCTTGTAGCTCGACTTCTTCCTCTTTTCATAGTTATACCCTCCATAATGAGTGGAATAGCTTTGATAGGTATAATAACAGTAGTATTAGGAGCTACTTTAGCTATTGCTCAAAAAGATATTAAGAAAAATTTGGCCTATTCTACAATGTCTCAATTGGGTTATATGATGTTAGCTTTAGGTATGGGCTCTTATCGAGCCGCTTTATTTCATTTGATTACTCATGCTTATTCAAAAGCATTGTTGTTTTTAGGATCTGGATCCATTATTCATTCAATGGAAGCTATTGTTGGATATTCTCCAGATAAAAGTCAAAATATGGTTCTTATGGGCGGTTTAACAAAACATGCGCCAATTACAAAAACCGCTTTTTTAATAGGTACACTTTCTCTTTGTGGTATTCCACCTTTTGCTTGTTTTTGGTCCAAGGATGAGATTCTTAATGATAGTTGGTTGTATTCACCAATTTTCGCAATAATAGCTTGTTCCACAGCAGGATTAACTGCCTTTTATATGTTTCGAATCTATTTACTTGTTTTTGAAGGATATTTAAACGTTCATTTTCAAAATTTCAATGGAAAGAAAAATAGTTCTTTCTATTCAATATCTTTATGGGGCAAAGAAGAAAAAAAAAAATTAAAAAACAAAATTCATTTATTGGCTTTATTAACAATGAATAATAATGAAAGAACTTCTTTTTTTCGGAAGAGGACATATTCACATCGAATTAATCAAAATGTCAAAAGCATAAGACGTCTTTTTCTTGATAGTACCTATTTGGGTACTAAAAACATTCCTTTTTTTTATCCTCATGAATCAGACAATACTATGCTATTTTCTATTCTTGTATTAGTACTATTTACTTTCTTCGTTGGGTCCATAAGAATTTCTTTCAGCCAAGAAGGAATAGATTTGGATATATTATCTAAATTGTTAATTCCGTCTATAGACCTTTTACATCAAAATTCAAAGAATTCTGTGGATTGGTATGAATTTTTTACAAATGCAACTTTTTCGGTGAGTATAGCTTTTTTCGGAATATTTATAGCGTCTTTTTTATATAAACCTGTTTTTTCTTCTTTACAAAATTTGAACTTATTTAATTTATTTCAAAAAAGTGTTCCTAAAAAAATTATTGCTGATAAAATAATCAATGTTATATATGATTGGTCATATAATCGTGGTTATATAGATGCTTTTTATGAAGTATCTTTAATTGCGAGTGTAAGAAAGTTAGCTAAATTCAATTATTTTTTTGATAGACAAGTAATTGATGGAATTCCAAATGGAATTGGTATTTCAAGTTTTTTTATAGGCGAGGCTATCAAATATGTGGGGGGGGGACGAATTTCTTCGTATATTTTCTTTTTTGTATTAATCTTTTTAGTAATTTGTTATTATATATTTCTATAATATAATAATAATAAATATAGACTAATAATGTACTACTATTTAATGTACTACTATTCAACCTAAATTGGGATTATCCACTAAGAATTATAGTAGAGTTGTTTATGAATGTCTCATCTGAAAAGCTTCGGGTAGATCAAGAAAACTGCAGTAGCAGCTGGAACAGGAGTATATTCTAAATTCTTTTCTCTTTTTGTTTTAAAAGATAGAAATTATTTTGTCTTTTTTTTTATCTAGATTTAATAGATTC